TCAATTCCTAGATTTCCCTTTTATCATCTGTAAACTGCTCGATTAATACTTATTCTATTTTTAATGCTAAAAAAAAAGATTACTTTTATTTGATTTTCATTTTTTTTTTTTAATTTATTTGATTCATATATATAATATGTCCATATAATTTTTTCTTCATTAATTGGATTTTTTTATTAATTTGATTTTTTTTGCTGAATATCGAGATTCCTATGTAAATTCATATGTAATATAATACATTTATATGAGAGTTTCTTCGGATTTCGAAAAGGAGTAGTAAACCCCGCCCGCCGCTTTTTAACGTTTGAACAATGATATGAAATGAGTCAGTAAATAAAGCATAGAATTTATAAATTGACTTAATTGAATAAATAGAAATAGTTATAGTTAAAAGGCTTTTCATAACGATCTAATTGATACAGTTTTATTTCTCAACTCAATTAAGAATATCCTAGAGCCCACTTCTTCCCCATACTACGAGTGAAAGAGAAAATGTAAAGACTACCATTAAAGCAGCCCAAGCAAGACTGACTATATCCATGTGAATTTTATCCCCTATCTATATAAATATGAAGTAATTCTTCCATTCTTTTGAACTAAGAATATAATAGTGGAATTACTGGCGCATAGTCAAAAAGAGATTATGGACCAACGTCATTTAACGAGTTCTTATAGTTAAAATCAGGAAAAATCAAGCACAAACAAAATATGTAGTGACTTTATTGGAAATGAAATAGAAAGGGAATTTGACTACCATGTAAGAATAGTGGGATCTCTTCTTTTTTTTTTGCCCAAAATGAAAAGAAAGATGAAATGAAATATTGAATATATTCAGAATATATTCAATATAAGTATAAAAAAAATGAGAAAAGATAGACTAAAGATAGGTCACTATTTATCACATACCCCTATTAGTATTTGATTTCCCATTGGATCTAATACTCCCCGGTCTCTGTGAAACAATCAGAAGACAGCTTATTACATTCTTGATTAGAGGTTACTGAAAAGAACGAATTTCATTTCTTTTTTCACTTTATTTGATACTTTCATTAATAATATAAGATAAGTCAAATTTTATATCCAATCTAATTCAAGACCTGGTCAGTAGACACTACATTAGTAGTGGAAAGGCTATCAAGATTTGAAAATTATCTTCCACTAATTGAATCTTTCCTTTAATACTAGACCCAAATATTGACATAACTTTAGAGAAAAGAACCTCCAGATACTTAGAATGGAGCAAGTATTACGAGTCTTTTTTCTCCGCTCGCTTACTTCTTTCTGCTGGAGAAAAAGTTGTCAAATTATATCAGCAAAACATAAAGAAAAAGAAAATAAAAAGAATAAGGGATTTCAAGTTTTTTTTATCAAGTTTTTCTCAGGCGACACCCGGATTTGAACTGGGGAAAAAGGATTTGCAGTCCTCCGCCTTACCGCTCGGCCATGCCGCCAAAACGATAAAAAATAGATGAAAATCTTCTCCTCTTTTTGTGATTGAGGTTGATTGCTAAACTTCTTTTTTTATTGTACTTGCATCTTTAATCCCGTTTTTCTTAATTCCTTTGGATTGGATCCACCTTTTTGATTGATTGTATAGTATATCAAAACATACAATATTGAAAAATTTGATCTCTCCTTTCAAAACCGAAAGGAAATTGGAAGTCACAAAAGTCAAAATTCTAGACAAATTGGAACCATTAACTATTTCATTATTTACTGTGAATTCATGAACGATTTTGGAATTTCCAATTTTATTTCCCCTAATTTTATAATTCAATTATTAAATTCTAATTCTTTTATAATTCAATTATTATTATATAATTCTATAATAATTAAGAATTATTTTCATTAATATTCTATATATTCATATTCTATATTCATATCTATATTCATATTATATATATTCATATTATATATTTATATTAATTATATTATTAATATGAATTATATTAATTATATTATTAATATGAATTATATTAATTATATTGAATTATATATTTATTTATATATATTTATTTATATATATTTATTTATATATATTATATATTAATATATATTTATATTTATATATTTATATATATTTATATTATATATTTATATTTTATATATATTTATATTATATATTTATATTGATATTGATATTTATATTGAATTCTATTGATATATATTTATATATATTTATATTATATATTATATATTTATATTGATATTGAATTCTATTGAATATTCTAATTCTAATATTTCATATTAGAATAATTATATAAAAATTCTATAATAAGAATTATATCAAATAAGAATTAGATATTCTAAAAAGAATTAAATAAGAATTAGATATTCTAAAAAGAATTAGATAATAATTAGAAATATGAAATTATAAATAGGAATTCTATATTATATTATATATAATCTAAATATTCATTATATAAATTCTAAATTAGATTCAATATGAAATTATATATATATAAATAAAATAATTAGATTATAATATTATAATCTAAATAACTAATAGAAAATCGAAAATGAAAAATTATATTTGAATAAAAGAAAATTAGAATTCTAAATTCTATTCTAATCCAAATGATATTCGAATATCCAATTAGAAATTCTAAATTATATATCAATTATATAATATATTGATATATCAATTATATAATAAGATAATATATAATAAATAATAAAAAATATAATAAATAATAAAATTATATTTATCTTTAGATATTAGATAAAAATTCTTTATTATATAATAATTAGTAATTCAAATTATACAAATTATATAGAAATATATAATTATATAATAATTAATAATGAGAATTATATAAGAATTCAATATATTATATAAGAATTCAATATTAAATATAAGAATTAATATATAATTAATATATAATAAAATATTAAATATAAGAATTAATATATATATAAGAATTAATATATAATTAATATATAATAAAATATATAATTATAATATAATAATATAAGAATTAATATATAATATATAATTAAGAAGTATATAATATATAATAATAAATGAAATTATAAATAATTAATGAAATTATAAAGAATTCAAATAAATATAAAATATATAATGAAATTGAACTAGAAAGAAAATAAAATTCAAATAGAAATATATATATATATAATATATATTATAATATAGAATTAATATATATTAGAATATAGAATTCATATTCTAATAAATATTAGAATTCAGAAGAAAATCTCAATTTATAAATAAATAATCAGTATTTATTCTTAAAAAAAAAAATACTGTTAAATGAAAACAACAATGATGAGTATATATGTAAACTCCGTAACATAAATTTTTATACAAATATCTAATCGGGCATCATATCTGTATATAAGACCTATCAGGAATTTTTAGGCGGGAATTTTTGGTAAATTACCGTGTTTCAATTTTTCATTGAATAGATTGAATCTAAAATACAAATATTTTATAGAGCACTACATGTGATGTTTAGAGTAGAGCTCTAATAAAATAGGAAGCGTATATATTGAGATCTGCATATGTTTAATAAATCCACTTTTTCTTACGCACTTCAATCGTATTTACTAATTTTTCTACTAAAAAATAGATAATCAAAAATATATCAAGATATAAATATAAAATAAAAAAGATATCAAAAATAGAAAAAGATCAATATTATACGCAAATTCTTTTTTTAACAATGTAATTTAAAAAAAAGTAAAGTTAAGTGCTAAAAATAAAAAAAACTCTATATTTTTTCTGATTATTATGTCTTTATATCATTAAACAGATTCAATCTTGAATCAATTTATTTTTTTTTCTGATATAAAATCCGATTGGAATATGTATTATCATAATAATGGTCTAAATTGAATAACTTTTTTTTTATATTCTAAACTCCATAAGGCTAAGTATAAGTCTAAGTGGCATTTCTAAATTCCTTGTTTATCTGTTGCAAATTCAAATCCAATTTTAGTATAAAATTATCTTTCTTCATTCCTTCGTTCATACGTATTTCATACATTACATATATGGGGTTGGGTCAAATTTTATGTGATTCAGTAAACATAATATAAATTCCATCATTGCTATAGCTAGATCGATACACATGATCGATGAAGAATTAGTGAATAATGGGATTTTTTTTTCGATAAATAGGAAATGAAAAATAAAATGCTCAGGGATGGCAATGAAGTAATGTCTACAATACCTGGGTTTAATCAGATACAATTTGAAGGATTTTGTAAGTTCATTGATCAAGGCTTAACAGAAGAACTTTCTAAGTTTCCAAAAATTGAAGATACAGATCAAGAAATTGAATTTCAATTATTTGCGGAAACATATAAATTGGTAGAACCTTCGATAAAAGAAAGAGATGCTGTATATGAATCACTCACATATTCTTCTGAATTATATGTTTCCGCAGGATTAATTTGGAAAACTGGTAGGGATACGCAAGAACAACAAATTTTTATTGGAAAAATTCCTTTAATGAATTCCCTGGGAACTTTTATAGTCAATGGAATATACAGAATTTTGATAAATCAAATATTGCAAAGCCCTGGTATCTATTATCGGTCAGAATTGGACCATAACGGAATTTCGATCTATACTGGCACAATAATATCAGATTGGGGAGGGAGATTAGAATTAGAGATTGATAGAAAAGCAAGGATATGGGCTCGTGTGAGTAGGAAACAGAAAATATCTATTCTAGTTTTATCAGCAGCTATGGGTTCGAATCTCAGAGAAATTTTAGAGAATGTTTGCTACCCTGAAATTTTCTTGTCTTTCTTGAATGATAAGGAGAAAAAAAAAATTGGGTCAAAAGAAAATGCCATTTTGGAGTTTTATCAAAAATTTGCTTGTGTAGGTGGAGACCCAGTCTTTTCTGAATCCTTATGTAAGGAATTACAAAAGAAATTCTTTCAACAAAGATGTGAATTAGGAAGGATTGGTCGACGAAATATGAACCGTAGACTGAATCTTGATATACCTCAGAAAAATATATTTTTGT